CTTTCTATGTTCAATAGACGTGTATGTAACTATTGAGAGTGAAGATATTATGCACAATGTGCGTATTCCGTCCAAAAGTTTTCTTTTAGTTCAAAATGATCAATATGTAGAATCAGAGCAAGTAATTGCTGAGATGCGCGCAGGAACAGCCACTTTGAGTGTTAAAGAGAAGGTTCGAAAACATATTTATTCTGATTCAGAGGGCGAAATGCATTGGAATACCGATGTATATCATGCATCGGAATTTACATATGGGAATGTTCATCTCTTACCAAAAACAAGTCATTTATGGATCTTATTAGGGGAGCCATGGAGATCCAGTCTCGTTTCCCTTTCGATTCACAAGGATCAAGATCAAATGAACGCTCATTCTCTTTCTAGAAAACGAAGATCTATTTCTAACCCCTCAGGAACTACTAATCAAGCGAGACCCAAATTCTTTAGGTTGGAGTGTTCTGGGAAAAGAGGGGGTGAGATTCCTAATTCTTCAGAACGTAATCGAATCATAACGGGTCTTTGTAATCTCAGATATACGACCATTCTCGACGCGAATTCTGATTTATTGGCAAAGCGGCGAAGAAATAGATTCATCATCCCACTCCAAACGATTCAAGAACGCGAGAACGAACTAACACCCTCTTTGGGGATCTCAATTGAAATACCGATCAATGGGATTTTCCGTAAAAACAGTATTCTTGCATATTTCGATGATCCGCAATATAGAAGAAAGCACTCGGGAATTACTAAATATGAAACAGTCGAAATGCAGTCAATCGTCAAAAAAGAGGATTTCATTGAGTATGGGGGAGTCACGGAATTAAAGCCAAAAGACCCAATAAAAGTCGATCGATTTTTTTTTATTCCCGAGGAAGTGCATCTCTTACCCGAATCTTCTTCGATACTGGTACGAAACAATAGTATTATTGGAGGAGATACACCAATCACTTTAAAGACAAGAAGTCGAGTGGGCGGGTTAGTCCGAGTGGAGAGAAAAAAAAAAAGAATTGAACTTAGAATCTTTCCTGGAGATATCCATTTTCCTGGAAAGACAGCAAAGATCTCCCAACATAGTGGCGTTTTGATACCACCAAGAACAGGAAAGAGAAATTCCAAGGAAGACAAAAAATGGCTCTATATCCAACGGCTCACACTTACCAAGAGAAACTATTTTGTTTTAGTTCGACCTGTAATCACATACGAAATAACGGATGGGATAAATTTAGTAAGACTTTTACCCCCGGATATACTGCAAGAAAGGGATAATGTACAACTTCAAATTGTCAATTATATCTTTTATGGAAACGGCACGCTAATTCGGGCAAGTTCGGAGACAGGTATTCAATTAGTTCGGACTTGTTTAGTATTGAATTGGGACCAAGACAAAAAAAGTTCTTCTAGCGACGAGGCCCGTGCTTCCTTTGTTGAAATAAGGACAAATGGTTTGATTCAAGATTTTCTAAGAATCGACTTAGCAAAATCGCCTATTTCGTATACTATCAAAAGGAATGATCTATCGGGTTCAGGGTTGATCTCCGAGAGTGAATCAGATCGCACCAGGATCAACCCCTTTTCTTCCATTTATTCCTATTCCAGAGCAAGGATTCTCGAATCCCTTACCCAACATCAAGGAACTATCCATACGTTGTTAAATCAAAATAACGAATGCCAATCTTTGAGAATTTTGTCAGCATCCAATTGTTCTTGTTCGCGACTAGGTCCATTCAACGCTTTAAAGTCTCCCGATGTGATAAAAGAATTCAGTCACAAGGACCCCCTAATTTCAACTAGGAAATTGTTGGGTCCTTTAGGAACAGATCTTCAAATTGCGAATTTTTATTTATTTTCACATTTAATAACTTCTAATCAGATCTTGGTAACTAACTATTTCCAACTTGACAATTTGAAACCGACTTTTCAAGTACTTCAATATTTTTTAATGGATGAAAATGGGAAAATTGTGAAGCCCGATCCGTGCAAGAACATCATTTTGAATCCATTTGAGTTAAATTGGGATTTTTTGCATTCCACTTGTTGTGAAAAGTCATCTACAATCATTAGTCTTGGGCAGTTTATTTGTGAAAATGTACGGATAGCCAAAAAAGGACCGCATCTAAAATCGGGTCAAGTTCTAATTGTTCAAGTTGACTCTGTAATAATACGATCGGCTAAGCCCTTTTTGGCTACCCCGGGGGCAACTGTGCATGGTCATTATGGGAAAATGCTTTCTAAAGGAGATACATTAGTTACATTTATCTACGAAAAATCAAGATCTGGTGACATAACGCAAGGTCTTCCAAAAGTGGAACAGGTGTTAGAAGTGCGTTCAATTGCTTCAATATCAATGAATCTCAAAAAGAGGGTGGAGGGTTGGAACAAATGTATAATAAGAATTCTTGGAATTCCTTGGGGATTCTTGATTAGTGCTGAGCTAACTATAGTGCAAAGTCGTATCTCTTTAGTTAATAAGATCCAAAAGGTTTATCGATCCCAGGGCGTGCAGATACATAATAGGCATATCGAAATTATTGTCCGTCAAATAACCTCCAAAGTGTTGGTTTCAGAAGACGGACTGTCTAATGTTTTTTTACCCGGAGAACTCGTTGGATTGTTGCGAGCGGAACGAATGGGACGCGCTTTGGAAGAAGCGATCTGTTACCGAGCTGTCTTATTGGGAATAACCAGAGCGTCTCTGAATACTCAAAGTTTCATATCTGAAGCGAGTTTTCAGGAAACTGCTCGAGTTTTAGCAAAAGCGGCTCTCCGGGGTCGTATCGATTGGTTGAAAGGCCTGAAAGAGAACGTTGTTCTGGGGGGAATGATACCGGTTGGTACTGGATTCAAAGGCAAAGGATTAGTGCACCTTCCAAGGCAACATAAGCATCTTCCCTTGGAAATAAAAGAGAAGAATCTATTCGAGGGGGAAATGAGAGATATTTTATTTCACCACAAAACCTTATTTGATTCTTTCCTTTCAAAGAATTTCCACGATACATCAGAACAATCATTTCTAGTATTTAATGATTCCTAAGAGCAGATTCATCCTTTTGATTTTAAAAGGATCTATATTTGGATTTGATCCAATCATTTGATTTGGTAAGAGTAATCCAAATAATAATGAATAGAAAAGAAGAATGGCTTGGCCCTGTCTTTCGGGCCAATCTCTGGTAGAAGGGAAGGTTCCATCGGAACAATTTTTTTTTTTCAGGGTACCTCGTCTCTTTTTGTTTTTTTTTCAAAAAACAAAAAGAGGGAGGAGTATGGGGAGAAATGACAAGAAGATATTGGAACATAAATTTGGAAGAGATGATGGAAGCGGGAGTTCATTTTGGCCATGATATTCGAAAATGGAATCCTAAAATGGCACCTTATATCTCTGCAAAGCGTAAAGGTAGGCATATTACAAATCTTATTAAAACTGCTCGTTTTTTATCAGAAACTTGTGATTTGGTTTTTGATGCAGCCCGTAAGAAAAAACAATTTTTAATTGTTGGCACTAAAAAAAAAGCAGCTGATTCAGTATTACGGGCTGCAATAAGGGCTCGGTGTCATTATGTTAATAAAAAATGGCTCAGCGGGATGTTAACGAATTGGTCGACTACAGAAACGAGACTTCAGAAGTTTAGAGACTTGAGAACCAAACAAAAAACAGGAAGATTGGATCGTCTTCCGAAACGAGATGCGGCCATCTTGAAAAGACAATTATCTCACTTGCAAAGATATCTTGGCGGGATTAAATATATGACAGACTTACCCGATATTGTAATCGTTGTTGATCAGCACGAAGAATATACGGTCCTTCGGGAATGTATCACTTTAGGAATTCCAACAATTTGTTTAATCGATACAAATTGTGACCCCAATCTCGCCGATATTTCGATTCCAGCGAATGATGATTCTATCTCTTCCCTCCGATTTATTCTTAACAAATTAGTATTCGCAATTCGTGAGGGCCGTTCTGAGTCTCTAATAAATCCGTAATTAATAAGAATAAAAAGAACTTATGTCGGTTCGGAACCCTCATAGATTTATCGAATCGCTTACTATTTCTGAATCTCAAAAACGAGATAAAAAGAACTGGGCTATAGAGTGTGATTAGTTGGTATTCCAAATATACGATTCAAGTAGTTAAGTCAAGAAAAAGATGGTTGAATCAAAATAATTTCGTTTAAAGTTTTCTTTTTATCAGAGAGCAATATGAATCTTTTATCAGGTTCCACCAACATACTAAAAGGGTTATACGAGCTATCCGGTGTGGAAGTAGGCCAACATTTCTATTGGAAAATCGGAGGTTTCCAAGTTCACGGCCAAGTACTGATTACTTCGTGGGTTGTAATTGCTATCTTATTAGGTTCCGCTGCGCTAGCTGTTCGGAAACCACAAACCATTCCGACCGGCGTTCAGAATTTCTTCGAATATGTCCTTGAATTCATTCGAGATGTGAGTCAAACTCAAATTGGAGAAGAATACGGCCCTTGGGTTCCTTTTATTGGAACTATGTTTCTCTTTATTTTTGTTTCTAATTGGTCGGGCGCTCTTTTACCTTGGAAAATCATACAATTACCTCACGGGGAGTTAGCCGCACCCACGAATGATATAAATACTACGGTTGCTTTGGCTTTACTCACGTCAGTGGCATATTTCTATGCGGGTCTTACTAAAAAAGGGTTAGCTTATTTCGGGAAATATATTCAACCAACTCCAATCCTTTTACCTATTAACATCTTAGAAGATTTCACAAAGCCCTTATCACTTAGTTTTCGCCTGTTTGGAAATATATTAGCTGATGAATTAGTAGTTGTTGTTCTTGTTTCGTTAGTACCTTTAGTGGTTCCTATCCCTGTCATGTTCCTTGGATTATTTACAAGTGGTATCCAAGCTCTTATTTTTGCAACTTTAGCCGCGGCTTATATAGGTGAATCCATGGAGGGCCACCATTGACTAGTTTTCGAAAGAGTCTTTTTTTTCGCTTCGACGAAGGAAATATAGGCGCGACTCAAACT